AGAGAAGAAAGAGAAAAGGAACATCAGAGAAGATAAAGCTCAGGTTCAGAGAGAAAAACTGGAAGCAGAACAGGCCAAGAAAAGGGAAGAAGAGAGCAGCAGCAGAGCCAGGAAACCTAAACTCATAGGTGTCCATGCAGAAGGGAATCTTAAGGAAAAAAGGCTCGCTAAAATAGTGTTTCATTTAGGGATACGAAAGAAAAGCCTATTGGCGGATGGTCACGTTGTAGTAGAAACATTGACGCACGACTACACTGATTCAGATGAAGAAGAATCTGATTGATGGGTTTTTCAAAGGTTCAAATAAAGGGTGTAATGAAACATGTAGAGATGTCTTCTCCTGCTGGTTCATCTCTAGTGAGATATTAGAGTGGACTAGATTCTCTTTATCTAGTCATGCGTAGGACCACCAAGACAGGATTGAGCTTACAAATCAAGCATCAATTCTGAATGGGTATCAATCGTTAGCAGTTAGAATCCAAATCTGAACAACAATGAAATATGAATTCCACCATGTTTATGTGTTTTCATCTTCCAAATAGGATTCAGAATCCTAAAAGAGATTATTCCGTTTTGTCTGCAGATGAGAGATTTTTTCAGTCACATATAGCGATAGCAACGGAAATCTATAATGATGAATGGAAAAACCGAGGTCCACATGATAAGGTCAAATTGCAACATCGCATACTAAGAAAGAAGTTCCCTCTATTGGAACAAGTGCATTTCAGTTATTATAAGATTGCTGATATACCAGAATTTGTATACAATGGAATCGTAAATGAAGCTAAAGCGGGAGAAAAAGCGACAGGCATCAAAGATGCCGAAGGAGAGTGGTGGTTATTTACCTATGAAACGTGTAGACCTGAAGATTCACTTTTCTTAAACGTATTTGACATTTGTAGAATGGAAAGTATGATCATTACGTGGAATTTCAACTGGTACATAATTCGCATTTTTCTATTTCACACATATCTTACTAGATGTATAAGAACACCGAGATTGAACACTTTCTTTTTGGACAAATCAATCATATTGATATCCATGCAACAATGGAATAGTATAGAATGTGGAGATGCTAGACTCAACAAATATGGCAATGATTGCATACAGAAAACAAGCATAGTGATTGACAATAATGTTGATACATTAAAGTCAAGATCCTCTATGAAACATTTGAAACTCCTAAAAATGAAACTTTTGAAACATTACTATTCCACTACGATAACCATCCAAGATGGTAAGAAGAATCCCCATCCTCTGCCGCCGCAGATGCTCAAATTAAAGCAGTTCATTGTTGTTCATATCAAAACACTTGTCTATATGAAGAGATATCAACAATGCAAGATCCCTTATTCTGCCGCTTTCATTATGGTTAGACCAAATCAACCACTCGTTTTGAAGGCCAATCATTTATTTCCCACTGAAGACTCTCCTGTTATACCTAATCAACTACCCGTTAGGAAAGCCATTACCACTGATGACTCACGTGTGACGAATATTCTATCTGAGAGAGGTTCACAGTTAGTACATAGTTTGTTAACTAGTTTAACAAGAGTAGTGAAAAATGAAAAAAGGAGTATTAACGTTTATTTCACGAATCTCAATAGAGATGACGGATATAGTCTACTAAGGAATAGTTTGATACATCCCCACAATCTGAACTTCAAATGTTCGCCACTTACGAGATATAATAATATCTCAAATATGCGTGTATATGATTCAGTGAATAATCGACTCCTTTTTAAAGTGCGGGACTTGAATGATCTTTTGTGTTATATCAACCCGGATGAGTTGGTTAATCTGTTTTGCCAAGAACACTGTTCAAGGGAATGTAACCCTAAGATGATATCAATTGACAATCAGAATCAATCTTCTTATAGAAAGCATATGATACATGATATTATGCTGCACGCAGCAATAATGCAAAAAGCACAAGAACTCCATTGGAGGAATTTCCATATTGACTTATTTTATAAGCAAAACATAGCTGAAAAGGTCAAGAAAACACCCAATTTATGGATTGCCAACATATAGAAAACATTTTCTTGTTCAAGTAGATTCTAGTGAAGAATAATGGAGCGAAAATCATTGTTGATATGATCTTTCTTTCCCATATTGATATAGAGATTAGGATCCTTATTGACAAAAAATCCTCGCTTCTCGAAGAACCAAGTAGAGAATCAGGCAAACGATGCATATAACGATCTGAAGATAGTTTCATCTTTCTAAAACTAGGTGTTGATTTTCTCTCAGTTCGAGGCTACTAAATAGTTATAGGGTCCACCCCTTCCTAGTAAAGCTAACGGTCCGCCGCATGGCGTAAAAGATATGTGAGAGAAGGAGTTGCACATGTAAACTGAAGAAATGAGGGATTCATACCAGAATAGTGGATCTACTACCAACACGAGTTCAACTGCCCGATTTCTAGAATGATCGAGACTGAGAAGGGGAAGCATGCGCCCGAAAGGGGTACCATTGCTCCATTGTGTCAACACTTGCTCCACAGACTTGTTACCTTTACGGCGCCAGCCTCGATCCAAAACGGTTTAGGAAATTCATCAGTAGAAGAGGGAAGGTTAAGAGACACCTTAAATCTGGACGCAAGACACGGCGCAGCTGGGACACATGGAAGACGGGATGAACAGTTGAGCCGGCCGGTAGTAGCACTCGATAGGCAACAGAACCAATCCTCTGGAGGACAGTATAGGGGCCGAAATACTTGCTTGAAGGTGAACTTGTGGTTCAAAAGCTTGGCAATGGACGTCAGGATGTAAGGCTTTTATTAATACAATAGTAGTTGTCACAGAACTCCACGCGGGCCATTAAAGCTTCTCGAGATAACCACCATGGAACAGACATGTTACCCCTTTCTCTTGGCTTTTCCTGTTGTAATTCTTACGCTCATACTGAATTTCAGAAATCCTATTCTAGATTGATACGAAAACCAACCCAATTACTTCTCTTGTGTTCGAGTTACGACTCGACTTAAAAAAAGGCCACGGAGGGCGTGTGATAAAGAACAGAACCACCATGGCTTATCGAAAGAATGGAGCAGCGCATTTCCCCTAAGTCTATAGAAGCTCCACTCGTGCCTGCCGGATAAAAGACTCATGGTAAACTGAAGACATGCCCGAAGCAGGGGGAGAGTCTGGAAGGAGGTTGGACTGAAGCCCATCCGATGTTTTTTGCCTCAACAAGGAATCAGGTTTTTAAGAGAAATGTGGTTTTCTTGAGGAAGAGCGTCTTGTTCGGGGATGACTGGCTTTCTCCGACAAGAAAGATGAGAGGAACCGTGGAGTTGGGAAAAGCGGCGCACTAGAATGGATAGCACAGGTCGGAGGTGAAGCTTATAGACCAACCCCTTCTTTCTTTGAGCTGAGCACTTGACTTCGGCAGTGGTCATTGCCTACCGGTAAACTCCCATACTTCCTTCTTTTGTTCGAGGGAGGCCATACATCTTCCTTCATTGGTTGGATCCAGGTCAGAAAGTTCTAGGGAGGTTGTGTGCGCAAACAAGTCAGAATTAATAAGAAGGGGTGCGAGCAGTACACTACCCATTTGGGTATTGGCAAATCACAGTCATACTTCTTAGAGTGGGGTGGAGCACCAGCACCTTAAGCTGCACCAGTATCTTTTTCAGATAGACACCGATTAAGAAACCGAGAAGTCTAGATTATGGAGACTCTCTAAGTTTTTCTAAGATTTCCTGTGTCTGTACTACTTCACTTTAGACCCGGCATATTGTATGTATCCTTCGCCCTTATTTTCAATTCTGAGAATCCGCCTTCACCCTTCGGAGAAAACATGGTGGCCAGAGAGAAGGTATGTAGATTAATAGAGTTGCTCTTACTTTTCGAATATATCATGGATCAAAACAAAACTTGGTTCTCATGGATGAAGTGTTTGAGTAGACAAAAGAAGAAGCTGCTACACGAAGTGAAAACCGGTGCTAAGAGCTGGAGATTATTATCTAAGAGAGAGAACTGGTAGAGAAGTGCTAAAAGTAAGTGTAAGTTAACAAGCATGAACCTCCTCGTTGAGCAGCCGCCTGAGCTTTCTCTTTGTTTAGAATTGAAAGAGAAGTTTTTGATAGTGGGGTGCGTGGTGTATTAAAAGTGGATATAGACCCCGGACAAGAAAGCCTTTTCTTAAGCACAAATGCGGTACTATTTTTAGCAAGCAATCTCTTCTACAATAGGCGGTCTGATCAATCCAAAATATTGAGGCAGGATTTGGATTTAGAGAATCAAAAAGCAATCAACCATCCCCAAACAAAGTGCTGCTGGAGGGAAATGCTAAAGTCCCATTCCGAATTCCATTAAGGTTGTATTCCTACTAAGAAACTCTGGGCTATACTCTACATCCCATCCCAGCTCGTAAGTAATCCTATTTCTGTATTAGCCTTTGAACAGCATGGGCCATGAAAGGACCGGAGAAGGAATGCAGTAGGATGATTCTATCTTTCCTATGTATGGGGCACACGATTCTCTTTCCATACACTAGTCAAAATCCATAATAGGGCGAGGGTACCTAAATATCCATCCAGAGCGAGTTGCGATTCTTTTACTTACTACTTTTTGAAAGATTACACCTTCGACTATCTCTAAGCACGCATGCCCCTCCTATCTATGAAAGAGAACAGGAATTCCCTACACCAACATATCTAGCGAGGGTCCTTCCAATCTACGAAAAGAGGGCACTACGAAAGCTAATTAGTCAAACCAGCACCAAAATAGCGAGTGAGTAACAAGCACTATTTCGACCATACTCTCTTGTCCTTAGATTCCTGTCATTAAGCACTACATACTATAGCAGTCAACTCACTATTTGCACTCCTTGCATTCCATGAGCTTTTCTTTCAATAGTAAGCAGGAAATGCGAATAAGAGAAGGGTAGAAGAAGCGATCCGCGCATTTCCTTATTTCACAACGGATTTGACTCGTTAGAGAAATCATTTCTTAGGTATGCTACATTCTTTGAAGAAAGAGTAGGTTTAAGACTTAGAGGAAGCGATTTCCGGGTTCAATTGGACCCAACAAGGAAAGCCTGTCAAGCAAGGAAGCCACCAAGCAAACCTTTAATAAGCATCTCTAGCGTCTCTATAGCTATAGAAAGCAAAAACCAGCAGTCAAGACTAGTCACATTAGTGAAACAAGTGATTCGCTGACATTCAATTCAAATAGAAAGAGTAGTCACAGCTGCGACAAGTTGCTCTAATAGGAAGGAGTTGACTTACTTTCCATTCCTAATACAGCAAGAGCTTATTTTTTTCATGTAGCATTTCTACCCCTATAGGATTTCCCATCTTAACCGAGAATGGGTGCAGCCCACCCCATCTAAACTAAAATTCGTTCCTCTACAATCCAGAGCAGTCCGAACATGTACCGCGATCTGGACGGACAAAGAATGCCGTACACTTGAGTGACCACCACCAAATGAAAAAGAAGAGGTGAGATCACCCTGTCTCAATCCTTTGTAGCTCTTCAAATATGGGCCAACCTCTCCATTCATATTCACACACACTTTGCCTCCTTCCACTGCTTGTCTAATCCAATCTATCCACCTGTCAGGGAAGTTTTTCCTATGCATTACCTCTGCCAAGAAAGGCCACTGAACTCTATCATAAGCTTTTTCAAAGTCCAACTTTTTTGAATTCCTTCAGAGTGAGAGGTTTTCAACTCATGCAAAACTTCATGAAGAATTACACATCCGTCCAAAATGTACCTCCCAGGAATAAATCCAGTCTGAAGAGAGCTGATTACTTGTCGAGCTAGAGGAGTAAATCTAAGTGTCAGAGCTTTAAACATAACATTTAGAACACATATGGGTCTATACTGTAGGATACTATATTAGCATCCAGAATCTTTGGCAGTTTCTAAATGACTTTTGAGTTCAACCTGCCATGATACAGCTCCTGAAGCATATATCTCTCAACTGGGGCCAAAAAGCTCTAAAAAGACTCACCGCAAAGGTGACGACTCGATAGATGCCCACCCGTCTGACTCATCATTCAAATCACCTCAAATCACCTAACATAGGTACCTAATCTTAGATGCAAAACCGTACACCTGGAGTTGGAGTACCTGCCTCCTTGGATTTGCTACCCATTGGGATCAGTATCATATAGATATTGCAAGAAATCTATCTACTGAAAACTATATAACGATCCCTCGCGGCTTCTTGTATACCCAAAACTCGAGTATCTACTCACCTACAATGCTTCCCGCCTCGGGTGAACAGTGCTTCGTTGAAGGACAAGCCGTGGTGAATTTATCGACGATAGGACTTTAATGCAAGTAGACTTAAGATAAAGTCAATCTCTCTTTTTATGTTCCAAATATCGATTTTGAACAGACAAAGGATACACCGAGACTCGGTTTACTCCGACGCAACCATCTCCTCTACTTCTACTAGGCGGGCCTCCTTACTCTATTCTTATTTCTCCTTCCGATAAGAGACTATTTATGAAATTCTCTGGCTGGGTCCTTAGGCAACTCGGCAAGACTGGACTAGTGGAACACGGCTATCTAGTGGTTCACTATATATAGGACTTGTAGAGCTTGAAAAAAAGCTTGTTTTGGTCTTTTTTTCTCTTTTCTATTTGGTGTGATAGGCTTAGTTAGGTGGTTTTTGAACTCATCCCCTTTCTTTGATCCCGGATTCCATTCTATTCCCTGACAGAAGTGCGGGACGTTTTTAGATAGCGTTGCGTTCGTGCCTCTTTGCTTAAGAAAGGGGTTTTTTTCTCCGTCTTCTTTTATCTTGGCATGTTTCTTCTAAGACCCACTTTTAGAGTTGGCTTCACACTCACACCTTCAAAGAAAGATCGGAAAATGGCCTCTGAGTGAGTCAATGTTCTCGCTACTAAAGATAGAGTTTCCGTGGATGTTCTTTCTTTTCGATTGGTCTTTCCGAGTGCTTCACCTCGTAAACTCGGGCCTTCATCCGTAGGGCAAGAATCGGTTTCACTGCTGGTCTATAAATCAGACCAGGGAGAATGTAATTCCATTCCCTCAACATAAATTGGAAGGTCAAGCAAATTGAGAGAATTTGAGCGCTTTAACTTTGTTGGCACGCCAGGGGCAGCGGTTGATCAAACAACCGGAAGCCTTTTGTGCGCAGATATGAAAGGTTTTCCCTTGATGGAGGCTAGAAAGGGATCTTTTGCTTTTTGACTTTGAGAAAGGCATAATATGGAATATATGAGATGGATTCGTAGGTGATAGCGAAATTTGGTTCTATTCTAGGTCAAGGGGTTAAGGACCTTTTTGAGGAAGATACTTTGGATCCCTTAAATAAGAAGAAGAACCGAAGGTGAAAATAAAAGCAGCAGCCATCTGTGTATCCTCGATAATTAGAAGTATGGCTCGGGCCGGTCTTATTCAATTAAACCGAAAAGGGCGGATGGGGAAGGAAGAGCTTTCTGTAACTATTACATTAGTAAGGCAAGGAACTTCTTAAAAGAACGGCAATTGGTATTTCATTTGCTGTGAAAGCATC